TATATATATATATATATAAATATATACTAATTAATTTTTTTTATTTTTATAATAAATTAAATTTATTAAATATAAAATATATTTTTAAAAAAAAAAAATAGTATATATATATAATAAATATGTAAGTAATTTATATTAAAATTTAAAAATTAATAAATTAAATATAATATAATTATAAATTTATATAAAAATTTTAAAAAAATTTATCGATAGGGTATGAGCCTATAAGCTTAAATTAGCTTATTATATAAATATTATTAAAAAAAAAAAATTATTTAAATTTTATTTAATTTTAAATTTATAATAATTATATATATATATATATATATATATATATATATAAATATATATATATATATATATATAATTATTATAAATTTAAAATTAAATAAAATTTAAATAATTTTTTTTTTTTAATAATATTTATATAATAAGCTAATTTAAGCTTATAGGCTCATACCCTATCGATAAATTTTTTTAAAATTTTTATATAAATTTAAAATTATATTTATTTAATTAATTTTTAAATTTTAATATAAATTACTTACATATTTATTATATATATATACTATTTTTTTTTTTTAAAAATATATTATATATTTAATTAAAAATAAAATTAAAGATATATTATGATTTATTTTAAATAGGTAATTAAAGTATAAAAAATAGTATAAAAATTAAATTTTATAGAATTAATTTTGAGGAGGTTAATTCTATAAAATTGAAATTTTTAATTTTTTAAATATTTAATTAAAAATAAAATTAAAGATATATTATGATTTATTTTAAATAGGTAATTGAAGTATAAAAAATAGTATAAAAATTAAATTTTATAGAATTAATTTTGAGGAGGTTAATTCTATAAAATTGAAATTTTTGATTTTTTAAATATTTAATTAAAAATAAAATTAAAGATATATTATGATTTATTTTAAATAGGTAATTGAAGTATAAAAAATAGTATAAAAATTAAATTTTATAGAATTAATTTTGAGGAGGTTAATTCTATAAAATTGAAATTTTTTAATTTTTTATATTTAATTAAAATAAAATTAAAAATATATTATAATTTATTTTTAATAAATAATTAAATTAAGGAAAAATAGTATAAAATTTAAATTTTATAAAATTAATTTTGATGGGGTTAATTTTATAAAATTGTAAATTTTAATTTTTTATATTTAATTATTATTTAAAGTAAAATTAAAAATATATTATAATTTTATTTTAAATAAATAATTTTAAAAAAGAAAAATAATATTAAATTTAAATTTTATAAAATTAATTTTGGTTAAATTTATTTATAAAATTGTTAATTGCAATCTAAATATTTGATTAATTTTAAAAATAAAATTAAAAAAAATATATTAAAATTTATTTTAAATAAATATTTAATTAAAATTAAAAGATATATTAAAATTTAAATTTTATAAAATAAATTTTTTAAGGGGAGAGGTTTATTTTATAAAATTATTAATGATAATTTATAAATTTTTATTTTATTTTAATGTTTAGTTAATATTTAAAAAAAAATATAATTAAAAAATATTTAATTTTAATTTTTTAATATATATATATATATATATATATATATATATATAATTTGAGAATAATAAAATAGAATTTAAAGTGTTTATGAAATTAATTTTTGGGAAGTTAATTTTGTAGAATTATTTATATAATTTATAAATTTTTATTTTATTTAAATATTTAATTAATATTTAAAAGTATAGAATTAAAATATAGATTTATAAATTTTAATTTTAAAAAAAAAATTATTATAATTATTAATTATAATTTATTTATTAAATAATTAATTTAATTAATAAAAAAGAAATAATTTAAATATTAATTTAATAAAATTATTAATAATTATTATTATAATTTATTTAAAATTTAAAATTAGTATATATATATATATATATATATATATAATTTTAAGTTTTTAAAATTAATTTTTAGGTTAAATTTTAAAATTATAAATAATGTAAATTAATTATTTAAAAATATTTATAAAATTTAAGTTAATATAATATGGAATAATTAATTATAATATATATATATATATAATTAATATTTAAATAATATTAATAAATAATAAATAAATTTAATGTAATTAATTTATAAATTTATGAAAATTATAAAATTTTTAATTTTATATAATTATTAATTAAGATTTTAGAAATAATTATTTAAAATTTATATTTTTAAAATATTTATAAATTGTTTTTATTATTTTATAAAATATGAAGATTTTATTAAGTTTATGTTAATTTAATTTAAAATTAAATTTAATTTTAAAATTTTGTAAAAATATTTTTTATAAAAATTTATATGATTATTTTTATAAATAAAAATTTAAATTTTAAATTATAAGTTATATTTATAATTAAAATTTAAATTATAAATAGAAATAGTTTATATTTGATGTATATATTTGCATATTAAATTTTGATTTTAAAGGAATTAATAATATTTAATAATATAAATAAATTTTATAATGATTTTTAAATTAATAATATTTTTTTATTAATATAAGATAATTTTATATTAAAAATATAATTAATTTAGTGATTAAATTTAATAATTTAATGAAAGTTAAATTTAGAAAAAAAAAAATAGTAAAGATTAAAATTAGTGCCAGCAATAGCGGTTAAACTAATTTTGCAAATTAATTTAATTAATTAATATTAATATAGAATTGAATAAATTTAATTAAATTTTTATATTTTAGGTGAAATTTAATTTATAAATATATTAAATTTAAGATTTATATATATAATAAGATAAATAAGTAAACTAGGATTAGATACCCTATTATATAAAATAATTATATTTAATTTATAAATAAATGTAGAATCATTAAAATTAAATTATATGGCGGCTTTTCATTCTTATTAGAGAAATTTGTAGTTTAATTTGATAATCCACGATAAGATTTACTTAAATAAAAAATTTATATATTGTTGTATATTTTAAAATAAAATTTATTATTATTAATATTTTATAAAATAATAATTCAAATCAAAATGTAGTGTATTTAAGAATTTATGAATTATAATAAATTGAATTTTTAGATAATTTAAATTTTAAAATTAATTTGAAAGAGGATTTAATAGTAAATTTAATAAAATTAATTAAATTGAAATTAGTTTTGAAAAGTGTACAAATTGCCCGTCAGTTTCATTTATGGAATAAGTCGTAACATAGTAAAAATATTGGAAAATGTTTTTAGAATAAAATTTTAGTTTAAGAAAAAAAAATATTTCATTTACAATGAAAAGTTTAATTTAATAAATTAAAATTTTATTTAATTAAATAAATTTTATATTTAAGATTTTTAGAATATTGTAATTATTTAAAATTATATAATTTTTTTTTGTTTGAGTAATTTATTATGAATAAATATTTAGATTAATAGATAAAGTAATGTAAATGAATTTTTTAAAAATTGAATAAGTAGAATTATTTTTGTACCTTTTGTATCAGGGTTAATTAATATAATTTATAAATTTAGTAATCTCGAAAAAAAAAGAGCTAAATAATTAATAATTCTTTTGTGAAATAAAAAGTTATAATATTTATTTAGAAATTAAATGTTATTCGAATTTTTTTATATCTAGTTTTTTTTGAAATAAATTTAATTTATATATAAAAAAAGAAAATTAAAAAATTATTTTTAAAAATTTTTTATATTTTTATATAAAAAATTTATGGGATAATCTATAAATTTATAATATATAATTTTATTGTTTAATTTTTATTATATTAATTTAATAATGATTTTTATTAATGAGTATTTAATAATTTAATAGTAATTTAAAATTTAAAAGATTTAAGATATTAAAATAATATTAATAATTGAAATATATATTTTTTAAAAAAAAATAATTTTTAATATAATTAAATTAAATATAATGATTGAATTAGTAATTAATAAATAATATATAAATTTGAAATTTAATTTATAAATTAATATATATATATATATATATATAAGGAATTCAGCAAGTTAAATATGTCCACCTGTTTATCAAAAACATGGCTTATTGAATAATAATTTTAAGTCAATTCTGCCCAATGATTAAAAAATTTAATGGCTGCAGTATAATTGACTGTACAAAGGTAGCATAATCAATTGTTTTTTAATTAAGAACTGGAATGAAAGAGTTAATGAGATATATACTGTCTCATATATATATAATTAATTTAAATTTTTAGTTAAAATGCTAAAATTAATTTATGGGACGATAAGACCCTATAGAATTTAATATTAATATATTGATTATAATTTAATTATTAAATATTAATATTTTGTTGGGAGGATAAGTAAATTTATTAAACTTTATTTTAAATATTAACTTAAATTAAAGAATAAATATTTTTGATCTTTTAATAAAAATTAAAAGAATAAATTACCTTAGGGATAACAGCGTAATATCTTTTTAAAGATCATATTGAAAAAGATGATTGCGACCTCGATGTTGAATTAAGATAAATTTTAAATGAAGAAATTTAATAATTAAGTCTGTTCGACTTTTAAAATCTTACATGATTTGAGTTCAAATCGACGTGAGTCAGATTGGTTTCTATCTATAAAAATAAAATAAATTATTTGTACGAAAGGACTATAATTTATAATTAAATTATTATTTTTGTTAATAAATATATTTTAATATAATTATATTAGCATATTTAGTGCATTAAATTTAGAATTTAAATAAATTATAAATTATTATAATATATAATAATTATAAATAATTTATTAAATTATATTTTATTGATTATTATGATTTTAATTAGGGTAGCTTTTTTAACTTTATTTGAACGTAAAATTTTAGGGTATATTCAATTACGAAAAGGTCCAAATAAAATTGTATTTAAAGGTTTATTTCAACCATTTAGAGATGCATTAAAATTATTAACTAAAGAAATTTTTTATTTAAGAATTAATTTAAGATATATATATAGTCCAATGATTATATTTTTTTTATCAATAATTTTGTGACTAATTTATCCTTGAATTTATAAGTTTTATTTTATTGATTTTAGAATTATTTATTTAATATTAATTTTAAGATTAATGGTTTATCCAGTAATAATAATTGGTTGAGTATCAATATGTAATTATTCAATTTTAGGATCATTACGTTCGGTTTCTCAAATAATTTCATTTGAAATTTTATTATTTTTAATATTTTTTATTATAATAATTATAATTGAAGATTATTCATTTTTAGAATTTTTTAAATTTCAGAAGAATATTAATTTTATATTTTTTTTATATCCTTTATATTTAATTTTTTTAATTAGAGTATTAATTGATTTAAATCGAGTTCCATTTGATTTAATTGAAGGAGAATCTGAATTAGTTTCTGGATTTAATCTTGAATATTTTAGAAGATTATTTGTATTAATTTTTTTATCAGAATATATAAATATTATATTTATTAGAGTTATTTTAACTGTAATATTTTATGGAATAAATAATTGATCTTTATATTTTTTATTGATTTTTATATTTCATTTAATTTTTTTAATTATAATTCGAGGGGTTTTACCACGAATTCGATATGATATTTTAATAAAAGCATGTTGACTTGAATTATTAATATTAATTTTAATATATTGTTTTTTTATTTATTTAATAAAAGAAATAATTATATTAAATTAATTATATATATATATATATATATATTATAATTAATATTATTTATATAATAAAATTTAAATTTATTTAAATTTTAATAGATTATATATATATATATATATATATATAAATATTATAATTGAATAATTAATTTTTAAATTTGTAATTAAATATTATTGTATTTATATTTAAATAATTATTATTATTATTATTATTAATTATTTTTTAAATATATATATATATATATATATATATATATATAATTATAATGATAATAATTAAAGATTAATTAATTAATAAATTTAAAATTTATAAATTTATAATGAAGGTTATTATATTATAAGATAATTTAAGTTAATAGAAAATTTTATTTCTATAATATGATTTCAAATCATAAACTTATTCAAGTTCATTAACTAATTTTTTAAAATTAAATCTCATATATTATTTATATATAAGGAAATAATTATATATATAAAATATATAAAAGTAAAAAATATATTTAAATTAGTATAAGGGTATTCAATTATTTGACTTCCTAATCAAGTTAGTATAATAAAAATATTAATAAATCATCAATATATAAATTTATTTATAAAATAAAATTTATTATTTTTTAAGTTATTAGAATTAATAAAAGGAATAATATATAAAATAAAAATTGATATAAATAATATAATTACACCTCCTAATTTATTTGGAATTGTACGTAAAATTGAATATGCAAATAAGAAGTATCATTCAGGTTTAATATGAATTGGAGTAATTATAGGATTTGCTATTTTAAAGTTATCAGGGTCTCCTAATATAAAAGGTAATTGTAAATTAATTATTATAAATAATATGAATGTAAAAATAATAGTAATTAAATCTTTAATAGTAAAATATGGATGAAAATTAATTTTATAAATATTTATTTTTGAATGAATTGGGTTAGATGAACCTGTAATATGTAAAATTATTAAATGTATAAATACTATTAATAAAATAATAAATGGTAGAATAAAATGAAAAGAATAAAATCGGTTTAATGTATCATTATTAATTGAAAATCCTCCTCAAATTCATTCAACAGTAAATTGACCAATATAAGGAATTGCTGAAATAAGGTTTGTAATTACTATAGCACCTCAAAATGATATTTGTCCTCAAGGTAAAACATAACCTAAAAAAGCTGTTGCTATTGATAAAAATAAAATTGATACACCGATTGATCATACTTGAATTAATTTAAATGAGTAATAGAATAAATTTCGTGCAATATGTAAGTATATAATTAAAAAATAGAATGATGCTCCATTTATATGAATTAAACGAATTAATCATCCTGAATTTATATCTTTTATAATATTAGAGATTCTATTGAAGGCAATATTAATATTTGGGCAATAATGCATAGATAAAAATAATCCTGAAATGATTTGAATTATTAAAAATATTCCAAGAATTGAACCAAAATTTCATAAATAATTAATATTAATTGGTGTAGGTAAATTGATGAATGATAATGGTAAATTAAATATATGAGTTTTATAAATTATAGAAATTATTTTTTTCATTTTTTTGTTCGTAAATTTTTATTTTTAATATAACAGATTTTTGTTATAATAATAAGTATTAGAATTAAAAAAATAATAATAATTAATAAAATTAAATGATTTGGTTTATAATATAAGTTTTTAATAATTTTAAATTTATTATTTTTATGGAAATTAAAATTTAAATGTTTAAGAATAATTTTAATTTGATGAATTTGGAAAATTATAGATAATATAATTAATAAATTTAAAATTAATATTTTAGAGAAATTATTTTTTTTTTTTATTTTATTAATTAATCTGATAAAATAAGAAAATATAATTAAAATTCCTCTAATAAAGATAATTATTAGGATATATAAATTTATTGAAAAATTTTGTTTTATAATTAAAATATTAAATGTTATATAAATGATATAAAAAATTAAACAAATTAATTGTTTTAAAGGATAATTAAAAATATTTATATAAAAATAATAAATAATAAGTATTAAATTAATATTTAAATTTATGTATATAATAAAATTAAGAATTAATAAAGTTTTCATTTTTATTTTTATTAAATTTTGTTATATTAATATTATAATTAAATTTTTAATTTACAAAATTAATGTTTTTTATAAACTATAAAACATTTATATTTATTTTATTAACAAAAAATAGTTTAATTAAAATAATAATTTTGGGAATTATTGATATTTTTTAAAAAAAAATTTTTTTGAAATTTAATATTATAATTATTTAAATATAATATTAAATTTATTTTAGATTATATAATTTTTAATATAGTGTTTTTAATATTAATTATTGTATTAAATTATAGAATTTATTTTTTAAGATTTTTAATTGGAATTGAGTATTTAATTGCAATAATTTTATTTTATTTAATATCAATAAATTATAGTGGATTTTTATATTTAATTTATTTAATTTATTCAGTATGTGAAAGAGTATTAGGGCTATCATTATTAGTTAGAATAAATTATGAATATGGTCATCAGAAAGTTAATTTTTTAAATTTAATATAATGAATGAAATTTTAATTTTATTAGTTGTAGTATTTTTAATAAATTATATTAATTTTTATATTTTAAGAAATTTAATATTTTTAATAAGATTATATTTTTTAAAAAATATTAGATGAATTAAATGAATTAATATTTTTATAGGATTAAGAAATAATAATTATTCAAATTATTTAATTTTATTAATAATTTGAGTTTTTGGGGTAATTTTTTTAAATTTAAATAAAATAAAAAAAAGATGTTTAGTATTAAATTTAATTTTATTTTTTTTAATATTGTTAAATTTTATGGTTATAGATTTATTAATATTTTATTTTATATATGAATCTAGATTATTATTAATTTTTTATATAGTAATAGAATGAGGATATAGAGAAGATCGAATTTTAGCTGCATTTTATTTAATATTTTATACTTTAGTATTTTCTTTACCAATATTATATTTAATTTTTAAAATATTTGAAAGAAGAGGTAGAATATATTTTTTTTTTTTAGAGGTTAAGAAATTTGAATTTGATAATTTTAATTTTGTATATTTATTAATGTCTTTTTTAGTTAAAATTCCAATATATATATTTCATGGGTGATTAATTAAAGCACATGTAGAAGCTTCATTTTTTAGATCAATAATTTTAGCTTCAGTAATATTAAAATTAGGAAGATATGGAATATTACGATTAATTTTAATTTTCAATAATAAGTTTATTAATTTATCTTATTATTTAATAATAATTAATTTATTTGGAATATTAATTTTAAGAATAATGTGTTTATTTCAATTTGATATAAAATTAATTATTGCTTTATCTTCAGTAATTCATATAGGAATTATATCTATAGGAATATTAAGTGGATTAAAAATTGGTTTATTAGGTGGATTATTAATAATAATTTCTCATGGGTTAGTTTCTTCAGGTTTATTTTATTTAGTTAATGAAATTTATAAACAAACTAATAGGCGAATTATTTTTGTAAATAAAGGATTAATTAATTTAATACCTTCAATATCAATAATATGATTTATAATATGTGTATATAATTCAGGAGCTCCAATTTCTTTAAATATAGTAAGTGAAATTTTTTTATTAATAAGATTAATTATATGATATAAATATTTATTTATATTTTTATTTTTTTATTGTTTATTTAGATTTATATATTCAATTTATTTATATAGATTTATTCAGTTTGGAAAAATTTATAATTTAAATATTAATATAATAAATAGAAGTCTATTAAATTATTTAACTTTAATTTTACATTTATTACCTTTAAATTTAATTATTTTAAATTTATTTATTTATTTAAATAGTTTAATTAAAAATATTGAATTGTGATTTCAATGATATATAGATTTAAAATATTTTAAATTATTTTAAAGATAATTGTTTTTAGAATTATATTAGTTTTAATGAGTTTAATATTTATATTTTTTGGGTTTTATATTTTATTTATAAATAAATTAATTATTTATGAATGAATAATTTATAATTTAAATTCAATAAAAATGAATTTAATTTTAATAATTAGGTTTAAATTATTAATATTTTTATTTTTAGTAATATTGATTTGTTCAATAATTTTATTATATAGGGTAAGTTATATAGATTTAAATAATAAATATTTAATTAAACGTTTTTATTACTTAATAATATTATTTTTAATATCAATAATTTTTTTAATTTTAAGTCCTAATATATTAACTTTATTATTAGGATGAGATGGATTAGGATTAATTTCTTATTGTTTAATTATTTATTATCAAAAGAATTTATCTTTTAATTCAGGAATATTAACTGTGATTTTAAATCGTTTAGGGGATTCAAGATTATTAATAATTATTTCTTTTATAATAATTTTTGGAAGATGAAATTTAATTTTATATAATATAAATTTATTAATTTTATTTATATTTTTAATTATAGTATTTAGAAAAAGTGCACAATTAATATTTATAATTTGATTACCTGCTGCAATAATAGCTCCAACACCTGTTTCTTCTTTAGTACATTCTTCAACGTTAGTAACTGCTGGTATTTATTTATTAATTAATTATGAAATATTAATTGATTTAAAATATAAGGAATATATTTTAATAGTTTCTAGAATAACAATATTTATATCAGGTGTAATAGCAAATTTTGAAATAGATTTTAAAAAAATTATTGCTTTATCTACATTAAGTCAGTTAGGTTTTATAATAAGAATTTATTCTTTAGGAATAGTAAATTTAACATTTTTGCATTTATTTATTCATGCTTTTTTTAAATCTATAATATTTATATGTGTTGGTAGTTTTATTCATTATATAAAAGGAATTCAAAATTTTCGATTTTATTTTGGAATATATTATATTTATCCAATAAAAGGTTTAATAATAATATTTTCATTATTTATATTATGTGGATTTCCTTTTTTGGTTGGATTTTTTTCTAAAGATTTGATTATTGAATATTATTTTTTGAATATAAAAAGAATTTTTAGGTTATTAAATTTAATTATTGGAACAATTTTTACAGTATCATATTCTTTTCGTTTAATATATATTTTAATAATAAATAATTTTATAATAAATTTAATTTATGTAGATGAAGATGGAATTATAATAAATTACATAATATTTATTTTATTAATTATATTATTTATTAGAAAATTTATTTATAATTTTTTTTTTTTTCATTTTGGAATTTATTTATTTTATATTTTTAAATATTTTGTTTTTAAAATAATATTATTAGGAATAATATTTTCATTATTAATATTTAATACAAATTTTTTAAATAAAATTGTTATATTTATTAAAAGTTTTTTTATAATAGATTTTTTTTATAAATTTATTTTAAATTATTTAATATATTGATTAATTTTTTATGAGATTTATTTTGAAAAAGGAATAATTGAAAAATTTACAGGAAAGATTATAAATTTTTTTTGTTATTTATTAGAAATAAATTTTATATTAAAAATTTTTTATATATTATTAATATATATTTATTTAATTATATTAATTTTATTAAATAATTAATTATTATATAAAAATTTAATTAATTTAAATTAGATTTAAATAGCTTATATTATTTAGAGCATAATATTGAAAATATTAAGGAAATTATTTAGTTTTTAAATATATATATATATATATATATATATATATATAAAGAAATAATGATAATTTAATATCTAAATTAAAGTTAGAAGCTTTATAAATTTATTTCTATTTATAATTAATTAATTATTATTAATAATTTTATATTGAAAGTATAATGTTTTAAATAAAACTATATAAATTAAATTTTATAAATATAAATTAGAATATTTAAATTCAATTATTTTATTAACAATAAAATGCCTCTTTTTGGCTTTAATTTAAAATTATTTAATATATATATATATATATATATATATATAAATAAATAAGTATAAGAAGTAAGTATATTACTTTTAATTTCGACTTAAATATAGATTTTTAAAAAAAAAATCCTTATATTATATATATATATATATATATATATATTTATTTAATATATTCAATTTAAGTAATTACAAAATCATTCTATAATTAATGAAAAAATTAATAATAAAAAAAAAAAAGTTATTAATATATATATATATAAGAAATTTAAAGTTTTAATAAATGAAATTAAAGGTATTAATAAGATAATTTCAATATCAAAAATTATAAATGTTAATGAAATTAAATAAAATGGAAGTGAGAATGGTAAATTTATTTTTGTAATTGGATTAAATCCACATTCGTATGGGAGATTTTTTTCGAAATTTATTTTTTTAATTATTGATAAAAATTTATTTAAGAATAAGATAATAAAAATAATAATTAAAGTTAATAAGTAAAAAATTATAATATTAATTAAATATATTAAGTTATCTTAAATTTTTTAATTGGAAATTAATTGTAATGATTATACTATATATTTATTTGATTTATAAATAGAATAAATAAATAAATAGAATTTAATTTATTAAAATATAATAAAATATATAAATAAATAATCAAATTACATCAACAAAATGTCAATATCAAATTGAGAATTCAAAATTAATATGGTGAATTGATGAGAAGTGATATTTATATATTCGAATAAGAGAATATAAAAGTATTAATGTACCAATAAGAACATGAATTCCATGAAATCCTGTTGATAAATAAAAAATTGATCCAAAAATTCTATCATTAATACAAAAAAATGAATTATAATATTCAAATATTTGTATTAAATTAAAATAAAATCCTAAAATGATTGTAAATATTAAATTTAAAATTCTTGATTTAAATTTATTATTTAATAAATTATAATGTCTTAATGTAACAGTAAATCCTGATATAATTAAAATAATAGAGTTTAATAATGGAATTTCAAATGGATTAAAGAATTTAATTATTGAAGGGGGTCAAGAAAAATTAATTTCAATTGAAGGAGAAATTGAATTATGAAAAAAAGTTCAAAAAAAGGAAATAAAAAAAAATAGCTCAGAAATAATAAATATAATTATTCTAAATTTTATTATTGAAATAATAAATAATGAATGTATTCCTTGAAATGTTCTTTCTCGAATAATATCTCGAAATCATATAAGAGAAACTAGAATTAATATAATTAAATTAATAATTATTAATGTTAAATTATTTAAATAAATTCATAAAATAGTTCTTAATATTAAATTTATTAAATTTATTGATGAAATGATTGGTCAAGGACTAATTGTAACTATATGAAATGGAAAATTTTTTTTCATTTAATTTGATTCTGAGAAATATAATGTTAATAAAATTGAAAATACGTAAGCTTGAATTAAAGCTATAGAAATTTCTAAAGTTAATAATATATTTTGAATAATTAATGTAATTGGAGATAATAATAAAAAATTTATTATAAAGTTTCTTAATAAAATTAAAATTAAATGCCCTGAAATTAAATTAGCTGATAAACGAATTGATAAAGTTCAAGGTCGAATAATTAATCTAATTAATTCAATAATTACTATAAAATTTATTAAAAATTTTGGTGAATTTAATGGAACTAGATGACTTAAAGTTTTAATAGGAAAATTAATAATTGAATAAATTATAAATCTAATTCATAAAGATAATGATATAGATAAATTAAATAATAGATGCCTAGTTGATGTAAAAATATAAGGAATTAATCTAAATAAATTTAATAATATAATATAAATTATAATTCTTAAAAATACAATTATATTTATAATATATTTATTTGATATAATTATTTTATATTCATTAAATAAATATTTAATAAATAATTTTAAAATTATTATAATTCGTGATGGAATTAATCAATATATATTAGGAAAAATTATAATTGGAGTAAATATAAAAATTCAATTTAATTGTAAATAATAATTAATTGATGGGTCAAAAGTTTCAAATAAATTTATCATAATCATTTTCATTTTTTATAAATAATTTTTTTTTTAAAGTTTTTAATTTTTAAATTTAATAATAAAGAATTTATTAAAATTATAATTGAAATTAAACAAATTATGCATATTAAGAAGATAATTAATCAATTAATAGGTATTATTTGTGGAATTCATTAGAAGTAAATTTTAATTACTATAATTGATTTAAAAGATCAATTCTTAATTTCAGACATCTAATGGGAGAAAAATAATAAATTAGATTATTAATTTTAGAATGACAATCTAATGTTATATAATTTAACTAATTTTTCATATTAATTTTTTTTTAATTCAATTTGAGAATAATTCATAAGAAGTTCTTTCTAATATAATTGGTATAAAACTATGATTTATCCCACAAATTTCAGAACATTGACCAAAATAAATTCCGGGACGAATACAGAATAAATTTAATTGATTAATTCGTCCCGGAATTGCATCAACTTTAATTCCTAATGATGGGATTGTCCATGAATGAATTACATCTATTGAAGATACAATTATTCGTATTGAAATTTTAAATGGAATGATTAATCGATTATCAGTTTCTAAAAGTCGAAATTGATTTATTGATTCATAATTTAATATATATGAATCAAATTCATAATTATTAAATTCTGGATATTCATAAGATCAATATCATTGATGACCAATTGATTTAATTGAAAAATAAGGATTTATAATTTCATCAATATAATATAAAATTTTTAAAGATGGAAAACAAATAATTATTAAAATAATTATAGGTGTTAAAGTTCAAATAATTTCAATAGTATGATTTTTTAAAAGATTAAGGTTTAGGAAATTATTTAATGAAAAATCTATAATAAAAAATATTGTTAAAGTAATAATTATTATTATTATTATTATAGTTAAATTATGAAATGAAATTAAATTATCAGAGTAAAAAGAATTTGAATCTTGAAATAAAAATATATTTCATGTAGAGATTTTTAATAATTAGAAAAATTTGTTTGAATTTTAAATTCAATTCAAATATAATGATTTATTAAAATATAAATATTAATAAAAGAAAAATAGATATCTTTATTATTGAATTTTAAATTCAAAGCACTAATCTGCCATATTAATATATATATATATATATATATATATATATATATATATATATATATATATAATTATTTATAATATTTAAATAAATTATTTATTGAAAATATTTTTAATTTTATTTTTTGAAATTAATGGAATTTCAATTAGTGAATGATCAAAAGGTGGATAATTATTTAATCATTCAAGAGATGATTGATGAAATTTAAATAAAATTAATCGTTTAGAAATAAGTCTTTCAAAAATAATAAAAATTAAAAGTAATATTCTATTTATTGAAATTATTGCTCCAATAGATGAAATTAAATTTCAACAATAATATGAATCTGGATAATCTGAGTATCGTCGAGGTATAGACATTAATCCTAAAAAATGTTGGGGAAAAAATGTTATATTTACACCAATAAATATTATAATAAATTGAATTTTTAATCATTTTTGATTTATTATTAAACCTGTAATTATTGGAAATCAATGAATAATTCTTGTAATAATAGCAAAAACTGCTCCTATTGATAATACGTAATGAAAATGACCAACTACATAATATGTATCATGTAAAATAATATCAATTGAAGAATTAGAAAGTATTACACCAGTTAATCCTCCAATTGTAAATATTAAAATAAACCCAATTGATCAAATGATTGTAATATTAAAATTTATTTTTGAACCATGATATGTAGCTAATCATCTGAAAACTTTAATTCCTGTAGGTACAGCAATAATTATTGTAGCAGATGTAAAATATGCTCGTGTATCAACATCTAATCCTACAGTAAATATATGATGAGCTCAAACAATAAATCCTAAAAATCCAATTCCTAATATAGCATAAATTATTCTTAAATTTCCAAAGGTTTCTTTTTTACCTCTTTCATTTATAATAATTTGTGAAATTAATCCGAATCCAGGTAAGATTAAAATATATACTTCTGGGTGACCAAAAAATCAAAATAAATGTTGATATAAAATAGGGTCTCCTCCTCCTATAGGATCAAAAAATGAGGTATTAAAATTTCGATCAAAAAGTAATATTGTAATTGCTCCAGCTAATACTGGTAAAGATAAAATTAATAAAATTACAGTAATACATACTGATCATGAAAATAAATTAATTTGATCATAATTTAATGAAAAATTTTTTATTATTAAAATAGTAACAATAAAATTTAATGATCCAATAATTGAAGAAATTCCTGATATATGTAAAGAGAAAATTGCAATATCAATTGATGGGGATGAATGAAATAAATAAGAAGATAAAGGAGGATATACAGTTCATCCTGTTCCTACATTAGGTGTAAATATATTTCTTAATAATAATATAAATAATGATGGAGGTAAAAGTCAAAATCTAATATTATTTATTCGAGGGAAAGCTATATCTGGTGATCCAAGTATTAATGGAATTAAATAATTACCAAATCCTCCAATTATAAATGGTATTACTATAAAAAAAATTATTAAAAATGCATGTCTAGTTACTAAAGAATTATAAATTTGATCATTATTAATTCATATTCCTGGATGACTTAATTCTATTCGAATTAATAAACTTATTGATGAACCAATTATTCCTGATCATATAGCAAAAATAAAATATATTATTCCAATATTTTTATGATTAGTAGATATTAATCATTTTTTTATTAAGATTTATAAATTTATTTATATTTTTAATTTTGAAGATTAATAGTTTTAATTAGAATTAACTTAAAATCTTTTAAAATTATAGTGTTTAGTATTATGTCTGAAAAAGAAATAAATTGTAAATTTATTAATGAAAATTAAAATTTTTCTAATACTAATTTATATATATATATATATATATATATATATAAATAAATAAATTTAATATAGTTTAAGAAAAAAAAAAATTTTAAATTGCAAATTTAAAGATTAAATAATATTTATATTAAATTAGATTAAATAATATAAATATAAATAAATAAATTATTAAAATTAATAAAGAAATTTTTTTTATATTAATGAAATTAATTTTAGATATTTTATTAAATTTAAATTTTAAAATTATAAATTTAAATAAAATAAAATAATTTCAAAGTATTAATATTCTTGATAATATTAAAATGAAAATTAAATTATTTCTAAAATTTGTATTTAAAATATAAATAAATTCTCATTTTATTAAAAATGTTATAAATAATGGGAATGAAGCATATATAAATAATATTAAAATTAATAAATAATAAGAATTTATTGAAATATTATTAAAATTTAAATTTTTGATATTATAAAATTTTAAAGTTAAAATTAAATTAAGAAATGAAGTTGAATAAATAATTATAAATAAAAAAAATAAATTTTTGTTTCTATAAATTATTAAAATAAATAATAAAGAATTAAAAATTGATGAACATCCAAATAATTTTTTAATGGAAAAATTTAAGTTTGTGTATAATGAAATAAATAAATTATTTAAAAATAAAAAGGTAATTATAATTGGTGAAAGATAAATAATTGAGGAAAAAAAATAAATAGGAATAAATTTTATAAATGTTGAAATAATAAAAATTTGTCTTCATGAAGATTTATTATAAATAAAAATTATTCAAAAACAGAATGGAAATATCCCAATTTTTATAAATATAGAAATTATTAATATTAAATTAATATCAGGATTTTTAAGAGTAAATAATTGAGTAAAATTAAATGAAATAATTATAATTGTTATTAAACTTGAAATTGATGAAATTATAAAATATAGAATTCTAACAATTTTATTTATTGATTTAATATTAATTATTCTAACTATAATAATAGTAGAAAATTCTATTGATAATCATTGAATATAAATTCTAGATGAATTTATTAATATAAGAAATAAATTTGTTACAAAAATTAGGTAAGTTAAGTTTAATTTATTTATTAAAATTAATATTTATGTTTATTAAAAATAAATATTTTATATAAAAATTTATTATTTAATAATAGAATTTATTCTATTAGTATAAAATCCTTATTATATATATATATATATAAATAAATAAATAAATTAAATAAATTATTTAATTTGTAGTAATAGTATAACTATAAATATATACATAAATATTTTATCAAAATATATCTTTTTCAGACATATTACTTATATATATATATATATATATATATAAATTAAAATAAATTTATAAGTAATTAGATATATTAAATTATTAATTATTATTAAATGCAATTTAATTGTTATAAAATATTAACTAATATCCAATAATTTAATTTAATTAAATTATAAAAATAAAAAAAAAATAAAATAAAATTTTTAAATATTTTTATTATAAAAATTTATTGTTAATAATGATAATAATTTATTTATTTATAAAATTATTTTAATATTTAAATTAAATTTTAAAAAGATTAAAATTTATTAAATAGTAAATTTAAAATTTAAATAATTAATTAAAAATTATAAATTTAGAGTAATTTTTAATTTAATTTAGTTTAAGTTTAATTATAAATTAAATATATAAATAAAATAAAAATTTAAAAATTAAATAAAGTTTGATAAATAATTTATAAAATATAAATTAAAATAAATTTAATATTATATATATATATAATATTAATAATAAATAAATATAAATATATGAGGAATTTATATTAAAATTTAAAATTTAATAATTAAATAAATATCTATAATTTTAAATTTATATAAAAATTTAAAAATTTATCGATAGGGTATGAGCCTATAAGCTTAAATTAGCCTATTATATA